TACCCAGTGTAAGCATAGGTTAAAGGCTAGGGCTATGGATACTTGGATTTAAAAATCCAGGGTGGGGGATTCTCTAAATTCCATTATTTCTTGCAAAATCTGGGTGTGGCCCAAACCGGACCGGCCGGCACCAATATGAATAAAGAAAAGAAACCTCACTTATTACTGATTACTGATAGAATCTTACGATTGATTTGATTTTTCAGTCGAATCAACCGTAAGATTCTATTGTGAGATTAAGAACTACGAAAGTCGGGGACCGGAAATCCGAGGATCCAAGGGAAAGTTCTAAAGGATTGTAAATTCTTGCTCCCAGGATCCAAGCCAAGGAGGGACTGATTATAGGAAGGACTATCAATAATTCCCAATTACCTACCCTAAGTTATAGTGCCTACTGACTGAGGCTTGAATTCAATTGGATTGACTGAAGGGGAATCCAATTAGGAGTTGTGAAAAGGGATGAAAATGCTTTGTATCCGGAATCACAAGAGTCTACGAGCGCTTAGGGGCATTCAATCCATATTGGATTGGTGATTGACTTTTATAAAATCATTCAATCCATAGTGGATGGGCGATTGACTCTTATATAATTCTTATATAAGTATAAGAAAGTTGAAAAAGAAAGAATTCTTTCTTTTTGGTAATCCCGCCAAGAATGTAATAGGGTGTCTCCCTAGTGTTTCACAGAAAAAGAAAGAGTAAGGTTTAGATGTGAGATAGAGATATATGATAGATTCTATCTTGATAGTATCTATTTTTTCCTTTTTCTTATGGAAGGTAAAAAGAATAGGTCTTACTATTCCTAACATGTTCCATTAACGAGATTCTCTTGAAAGTCTCAAGGGGTAACTGTGTATTTTGCTTGTGATTAATACTTCCCGATTCTACCAAAAATTAGATAGAAAATTGTTACGAGTGTATTCATTGAATTTATTTATCAATAGCATTGGGCCAGAATCCCGCTTTGACCCTGCACCATTGATTCCACTATTATTAATGATCAATAATGGAATTCTTTTTTTTCATATTCATTTTTTCATATTCATAGAGATAGGGGACATAATTCACATGGATATAGTAAGTCTCGCGTGGGCTGCTTTGATGGTAGTCTTTACATTTTCCCTTTCACTTGTAGTATGGGGAAGAAGTGGACTCTAGGGGTACTACTAACTTGAATTGAGTAATCGAATTGTATCAATTGTTTAATAGATCGTTTTCTGCGAAGCTAAAAATCGAAAAGAATCTTCATTTCCAAAATTCTACCAGAATCCGGTAATATATGAATAAGAATCTTTCAATCAAACAAAGATTTCAATGATTTGTTTCCCATCTTCGTATTTCCAAGCTGAAATACACACGATAGGAAATGGATATAATTTCCAATCGAATTCCTCCTAAATATTCTATTTCGATAAACCAACTCTTACCAGAATTATGGATATTAATTACAAGGAGGAGCAACCAATCCCCCTTTTTTATTTGTTTCCCCCCTTACTGCTCAAACAAAGGAAGGGGGAAGTCCTTCTGCTATAAAGTGAAGATGTATTTTCCACTGGAAGAGACATAGTGGTTGTCCAAAGAAAAGAGGTACTACGCATAATATAAGAAAATCTTGCTGACATTGGGCGATCCGCGGCACTTACTTTTTTTAGATTCCTAGGAATTAGAAGAGTTGACCCTCGATTATTTCAGATCGATCGGAATCTATCGAAATGGATATATCGAAGAAATGGAATTGGAGTACTATTTACATCTAAATAGATCAATCATACGTATATTTATAAATGAATCCATAGAAAGCACATATCTTTATACACCCTTCTATTAAGAATAGATAATATGGTAGAAAGGTTCATATAGTTCTTTCTACCATACCATCTCATCCCATATACTGCTGACTGCAATCCACGCATTTCATTTAAGACTTGGGATTGCAATCCCTTTCATTTCTTCAATCATTGATAAGAACTAAACAAATAAGTCAAACTTCGTTCAAATTAATCATTTTGACTGACTGTTTTTACGTAAATGATAAGTAAAAAAGCAGTAGGAACTAGAATGAACAACGCAGTAGCAATAAAAGCAACAATATTGACTTCCATAATCTCATCGTTTTTTTGCTTCGCAATAATTCGGGATCTAATCCCATAGAAAAACTTAGTTTTTCTTATGAAAATTCCATGGAATGAAGTGCATCCTGATGATATTGAATGGGATCAAAATCATGAATAACAATATCTAACCTATTATAAAGGGATTCATTGTCGAGAATTGAATAGTATAACATAGGAAGATCTTTTATCCATGTCTAATCCAAAAAGGGATTCTTGATTGGATCAGGAATTCCATGGAATTTATCATTTCTACTTTTTCTTTTCTATAACCTACCATCTTCCTTATACAATCATCTGATGAGGTATTCGATGGCCGTCTTACATTGGTCACAGATCCAAACAGTAGATAGATTCGGAGTGAAACAGAAAAAGAAATGAATTAAGTTCTAAGCGAAATTTTTGTGATGATCTAATCTTCTTGGAAGACAGAGAAGTGCAATAAAGATTGGTCCCGATAAAAAAAAAAAAGATCTAATAGTCCAATAAATTCATTATTTTATTTATTGATTTTATTCTTTTTTCGACGGGTAAAGTAAAAAACGAAGAAAAAAAGACTATTTACCCCTTCTCCCTAGAAAGAAAGGGGGCAGATCCTTGTTTGATCCTTTTGATCAGCATCCTCTTTCCTTGGGTTGGAACTGAGACACATACATCAAAAATAAAATAAAGTATACAATGCAAATAATATAGATCAATTGTTTTTAATTCATAATTGAGGTTGCACAAAATCGGAGTTCAAAAAAAGGTAGGGCGGGATAGGTTTCATCTGAAAAGTACTCTGTCGCTGCCGAGATAACTATATGAAAATGAAGTTCATTATGTATTATAACAAAAAACGAGTACAATTTGTTTGTATATGTGTTGCCGGAAAACATATGGGTACTCTATTTCATTCGATTGATCAGGAGCAATTGAAAAGGCCAAACCAGTATAGTCTCTCTTGGAATCCTGAATAAGGTGCTACCGCCGCTCAATCCTCAATCCACATACATCTCTCTTTCATCAAGTGGTACTGGTTGAAGTAATTTCAATTACTTCATTTGTCCGATGAGAAATGCGAAACAAAAAACGAAAGAAATAGGGTCCGCCGCTTAGAATCAAATTATGCCTCTTCTCCCTCCCCTTCACAGAAAATGGAAAATGGAGAGATGAATTGATGGATTCATCGGATTCTAGGTCGGGACTGACGGGGCTCGAACCCGCAGCTTCCGCCTTGACAGGGCGGTGCTCTGACCGATTGAACTACAATCCCTGTAAATAAGTTATACAGCATACATATTTTTTAGAATTTCTTTCTATTTTTTATTTAGAATTGCTGTGTTTTAACAAAAACGCGAGTGAGATTGAGATACATATCTTCATATGGACATGAACTGAACTATCGTGAGAGTGAGACGGATTACTAGTAACCCAGTGATTATTGCCGCATCGATTGATAACGTGCGGGAACAAATGAACAAAGAAATAGGGGTCTAGTAGAAAGACCGACTATCTATATTTATTCCCCTATATCAGATAGGGCTTTTCTGAAGAAAAAATTGGTTATATCATCCTCGTGGATCGGCGAATTATTGGGCCGAGCTGGATTTGAACCAGCGTAGACATATTGCCAACGAATTTACAGTCCGTCCCCATTAACCGCTCGGGCATCGACCCAGGAAGAATCAATTCTAGGCTTATTGATAATCCACGATCAACTTCCCCTCGTAGTACCCCACCCCCAGGGGAAGTCGAATCCCCGTTGCCTCCTTGAAAGAGAGGTGTCCTGAACCACTAGACGATAGGGGCATACCTTGCTCGATCGACATCATACTATGCTCATAGTATGAGCAGTTTTTTGGAATTGTCAATAGAATCTTTTGTGTCGTGCTTCCGCAATTCCATAGAATTTTGGGTTGTTCATTCGCGAACCATCATGTGTTATATATAACAGTTATATATAACAATATATATATAACATGATATAACACATATGACAAAATATAGGACTCCCTAAGCGAGGATTTTGTCCGACAGAAAAAGAGGTCAAACCCCATTTCACTTCTTCAATTTTCACTCATTGATTTGCTCATCGTTAAGATGAGATATGCCTCACTAAACCAGGAAATTCAGAAATGATAGAATTTTTTTGATTGATGCAAAAAGTGATGTAGAAATCATAAATCTGGGGAGGGATCGACAAGTAAAAGTCATCGAAAATATTATTTTTTTTTTTTCGATAAGAATTCGGTTCAGTGTACGAGTCGAACCATGTGATGAATGATTCGATGAAATTTGTTGGATCTATGTCGGGTTGGTCCATGTATCAATCAAGTGAATCTCCCCCTAATTAATGGGTCAATAAAAGCAAAGCCTTTTGGGGTGAAACAATTCAGTGCATTGATATTTATCAAATAGAAATAAAGTAATCATTTCACCTAGAACTTCCTAGTTAAATCAAATTGCCTGTTCTTGAACGAGCTCCTATTTACACATGTATATATGTACATATGGTGTATATATACAGGTACATGCAGTAGACTCATAGCGATTAGTCGCCTCTTCATGAATTGAAGAAAATAGGCCCTTTTAACTCAGTGGTAGAGTAACGCCATGGTAAGGCGTAAGTCATCGGTTCAAATCCGATAAAGGGCTTTTCCACGAAGCTCTAGTCTTGATCTTCATATTTCATCGGAAAATAGAGATATTCTTTTTATTTGTAATAAAAAAGGCAAACGAACCTCATAACATAATGAGTTATAGGTATAAAGTTGAACATTTGTTCATTATGATGATAAGCAATACCACTTTTTTATTCTTCTATAGTCGGACTACTATGTCACTGCAGGCTATAGTAGTATTCATCTTTCGTTATTGAAATTTTAGATCCCGGGGCATAGATATTTG